TTTGGAATCGTCTTAGGTCTAATTCCTACGCGAGAAAAGAATAAAAGATGATTTTTCATTGATCTCAATTGACCCCCCGTTACTCTCCATAATTGACCCCCCGTTACTCTCCATAAGAGAAGTAATGGGTAGGGATGACAGGATTTGAACCCGCGACTTTTTGTACCCAAAACAAATGCGCTACCAAGCTGCGCTACATCCCTTTCAATTCTTGTACAGTGTCATTGTATAGAACCCATGTCTTGTTTTCCACCTCGTTATTTCCTCTATCTAGATAGAATTTCCCTTGTCATTTCTTCTTCGTCTCATTTCATATAAATTATGAATATAAATTATGAATTATGAATATAATAAATAAATTATATACATATAATGAAGCCAAACGTATAAAAGAATGAATACTTATTGGTAATATTCAGGAAGAGGGTGTCATCTTTTTCCGTTTTAGGTACAGGTGGGTCTCATCTACTGGATCGTTGTACATATATTGTATTAGGAATTCCCGTACAAATACAAGTGATCTTTAACTACATATGCTTCTGATCCTATATGTATTCCAATAAAGAAGGAGGATTTTCAATGCGAGATATAAAAACATATCTATCCGTGGCACCTGTGCTAACCGCTTTATGGTTTGGTTCTTTAGCGGGTCTATTGATAGAGATAAATCGTTTATTCCCGGATGCGTTGGTATTCCCCTTTTTTCTTTTTAGTTACTGACGTGGGAGTGGGTGAATGAAGAAGATTCGAGGTAGAATCAATTTTCTGTCACCAACCCCTTCTATTTTCGGTTGTTTAGGATAGGAAGGAAAGAGAAAGAATAAAAAAGTGGATTGAACTTCAGCGAAACTCGTGTTCAGGATAGAATTAATAGAGGTAAAACAGAAATAGAAATAAATAGAAGTGTAGGTTGAGGGTAGACTCTTCGAGATCCTACAAGATAGTAAATGAAATACTGGGATTAAGAATAATTAATAGTTGGAAATCGTTGTATTACTTATTATTTATTTTAAGACTTTAATTGAATTGATTGCAACGAAATCTTTCATAAGCGGATTTCGGGTTAGCAACTTATCTTCGATTTTTTTCTCGTTCCTTTCTTCTTCGGTTCGGATCGAAAATAGAGGAATTGCGTAAGTCCAAAGGAGGTTCATGGCCAAGGGTAAAGATGTCAGAGGGGTAGTTATTTTGCAATGTACCAATTGCGCCCAAAAGAATTTCAAGAAAGAATCGCGGGGCACTTCCAGATATATTACTCAAAAGAATCGACACAATACACCTAGTCGATTGGAATTGAGAAAATTCTGTCCTTATTGTTACAAGCATACGATTCATGGGGAGATAAAGAACTAGATTGAACGGAGGGAGCGGAACGCGTGTACCGCCCTTCTATTCCACGGAATAAGAATAAATTCTATTCTATAAATAAACAAATTAAGTCCTATTTCGGTCGGATCCGAAATGCACGAATAAAGAGGAGTTTAGAAATAAGGAATTAACCATGGATAAAACCAAGCGATTCTTTCATAAATCTCAACGGGGTTTTCATAAATCCCAACGGGGTTTTCATAAATCCCAACGGGGTTTTCATAAATCCCAACGGGGTTTTCATAAACCCCAGCGGGATTTTCGTAGGCGTTTGCCCCCAACTAGACCGGGGGATCTATTTGATTATAGAAACATGAGTTCAATTGGTCAATTTATTAGTGACCGGGGAAAAATATTATCTCGACGAGCGACTAAATTGACCTTGAAACAACAACGAGCAATGGCTCTTGCTATAAAACAAGCTCGTATTTTATCTTCATTACCTTTTCTTACTAATGAGAAACTACTTGCGAAATTCAAGTCGAAAATCAGAAAGAAATATGTCCGCAGAAGAGGAAAGAAATATGCCCCGAAGGGAGAAAAGCAATATGTTCCGAAGGGAGAAAATAAATTTGTCCCGAACCCGAAGGGAGACGGCTCTGGGAAAGAAAAGCAATATGTCCGCGGAAGAGGAAAGCAATATGTCCCGAAGGAAGAAAAGCAATATGTCCCGAAGGAAGAAAAGCAATATGTTCCGAAGGAAGAAAAGCAATATGTTCCGAAGGAAGAAAAGCAATATGTCCGCGGAAGAGGAAAGCAATATGTTCCGAAGGAAGAAAAGCAATATGTTCCGAAGGAAGAAAAGCAATATGTCCCGAAGGAAGAAAAGCAATATGTCCGCGGAAGAGGAAAGCAATATGTTCCGAAGGAAGAAAAGCAATATGTTCCGAAGGAAGAAAAGCAATATGTCCCGAAGGGAGAAAAAAAAAATGCTCCGAAGGAAGAAAAGCAATATGTCCCGAAGGGTGAAATTAAAGAAAATAACGAGGATCCATATGGTTCTAGGGGCGAAAAGAAATAGGCTTACTCCTCAACCGTATCAAAAGAATTTTCATTGGAGGTTAAAATCAGATTGATATTTTATTCGAAAGGATGAAGAGATTTAATTGTTGCGGTGTACATAGAATAAAAAAGAATGAGATGAAGAATCATTTTTCTTTTTTTTTTTTTTTTTGAATTTTTCTTTTTTTTTTTGAAACGTGTTCGTTCGTTCCTACTACTTCATTTCTGAATTTCATTTCTCGTCATATATATATTCATTTTTGCTCTACCTTCCCGGGGTCATTCTCCGGGAAACTCCGTTTAAATCATTCCGGCGAATTCGTTCCAATCTTCCTATTTGACGATCTCATTGGAAATCACGTAAAAACAATTCGTATTTGATATAGCCATTTGTGCAAGTATTTTACGATTAAGAAGCACCTGCCCCTTGTACAGATCGTGTATTAATCGCCTATAACTATGAGATGCGCCATTCTCGCGGGTTACTGCATTTATCCGAGTGATCCACAAACGTCGAAAATCTCTCTTTCTCCTGCCTCTATCCCGATGAGTAGAAATCAAAGCTCTCATTTTCTGTTGAGTAGTAGTTCGGGTAAGTCTTAAATGAGCCCCGCGAAAGGTTGATCCAAGTGAACGAGTTTTTTTTCGACGTCTGCGGGCTATATATCCCCGCGTAACTCTGGCCATTGAATCAAATGAAACTTTGACGAATAACTATTTGACGAATAACTAATTGATTTCATTTCTTTCAGTCATTCTTTTCTCCTCTCTTGTTTTACTAAAAACAAAACGGATTCTTCCGATGTATAAAATAAAAATTCCAATGGCTTTTGCTACGATGACCTTCCCAACCACGATTTTTTATTTCTTATGGGTGTTTATTTTACCTCAAAATAAGAAATTGTACCGATATTTGGTAGAAAATAAATAAGAAATAGGCATTAAACGGAAATGAATAAATAAATATTGGCTTCCATCGTTTCTATGGTTACTTCTTAAACGGTGAGGTCCTCTCTATACGCCGGAGCCTCTTCCTTCTTTTAATCAATGTTATTTGTAACTTGTACAGTTCACACTCTTTGGCTCTACCCACGAATTATCTAATAATAGGTCATTTCACAATGAGATCTATCCATACAGTGACGGCATTTAATTAAGAGGGTTGGCTAGGTAGCTGACCCTTTTAGTCCGTTCTTGCAAGAGTATGAGCATAATCTTTCTGCTTTTGAAATACCATTTTCCCCGCTTAATGGATAACCATTCGCTACCAATGGAGAGTTGCTTTTCATCTCAAATCGAGGTGATTGGATTTGCACCAATGGAAACCATAAATTCCATACACAATAGGGGTATATGATAGATCTTTCTTTTTCGATAGTGACTGAAGTTCTCATATTCTATCCAATTCATTGGTACTAGTTACTGCATTGATACTGGAAAAATCCCCTCGTTTGTTCTAGCTCGTGATCTGAACGAGTCGCACATACACCCTAGTACATGTTCCTCGGCGCTGAGGACATCCTCGAAGCGCTGGGGCTTTCGTGATATTTCTGATTGGCTGTCTTGTATTTCTAATAAGCTGTCTAATAGTTGGCATGTTGAATCCTATAAAGAATGGGCCGGTTTAGATCGATCCTAACCGGATGATTATGAATTAGGAAAGAAAAAGTATGAATAAAAAAGAAGAAGTTCCATTTCAGATTTATTTTACCGAGATGAGGAGATCAAATCATGATTCCTCGGATTTATGAATCTGAATATTGATCGAATTATGGTTACAATTATTAATCCAACCCTAATAATATAATAGGAATGATAATTCGAATTATCATTCCTATTATTCCACCGATCCTACCTATTATAGGGTAGGGCCTCTACCGTTAATATAGTACCCTATGACTATGAGAGTCACAAACTGAAACAAGAATTTCATAGTGTTTTCCTCCCTAGGAAATAAAAAAAATATAAGAGCTTTTATTACGTTATATACTTATATACGTAAATTCTTTATATCTGTCAACTCTTTTTTTTGTAACAAACGTTACGTTATAATTGTTTCTCTATTCTGTCGATTTCTTTACATTTCTTAGAAGAGAAAATTATGCTGAAAGTGCGCGCCGGAATAGACACTCTATCTCTATTCCTATAAGATCAACAATGCCATGATCTTGTGCTTCTTCTGCGGACATAAAAACATCCCTTTCCATGTCGAATATTACAGCCCATATAGGAGCGCCCGTTCTTTCTGCAAAAATTCTTATGATGTCGTTATACATTTCCAGAAATTCTACCATTTCCAGGATAATGTCGTAGCCAAAATCGTCGTCATCGTCGTCTTCGTCTTCTTCCTCCAAATAAGCACAGAGAGGCTGGTGTATCATAACCCTGATGATATAACATAATAAACGCTTCCTCTATCTCGACCTTCGCATCATCGGGCAAAGTGAAAGGAATAAAGAATAACAAAAAGAAAAAGATCGAATTGAACAACCGTACAGGCATCTTTTGTGCAGTGCATACGGCTTTACAATGGAATTTCTTTTTCCATCGAAGAAAGAGACAAATAAAACCCATCAGACCCAGCCAGACCGTTGAATGACATTTACCATCCTTCCTTTTCTTTTGTATTTGTAGGAGTTCAAAAAATACTATGATAGTTCCGTTGCTTTCTATGTTTATCTCGTCTGAGACTCAACAATCCCAAAGTTTCTTTCTGACCCAGGAAAAAATGATCTTTTTTTTTTTCATTTTCATATCCTTTCATAACATAAATATCGGGAAAAGACTTCTTTCTAATGTTGAAAAAAGGTAAGGTTTGTGACGCTGAAACGGACCCCCGATGCATAAGATTAAATAAGAAATACCTTTTGTCTGTTCCATACTACTATCTCAATTCATAACCTCGTGTTGAAAAAGTTTACTAATATCTAAATCGAAGTGCCATGCTATTATTACTTATTCTTTTTATTTATTTATTCAAATTCCATATAGCGAAGGCATAATTTTCTCCTTCTCGAAAATCAAAAATTCATTGGCGCCAAGCGTAAGGGAGTGCTACACGTTGGGTAATTTCTCCTCCGACCAGGATGAGAGCCCCTATTGAAGCAGCCATTCCCATGCCTATTGTATGCACAATAGGGTTCACCCATTGCATAGTGTCAAAAACAAGCACTCCTGGGATTATGAATCCGCCGGGAGAGTTTATAAACAAAAAAATATCCCAGGTTGGATCCGCTATGCCGAGAAATATCATGAGACCGGCAATCAGATTCGCGAGCTCATCATCAACCTCGTCTCCTAAAAAAAGTAATCTTTCCCAATAAAGTCGGTTGATTAGGACAAAATTGCATCCTTTAGGAACCGTACGCGCACCTTTGAATACATACGGTTCAAAAAATCCAAATTTTGAAAAAAAAAAGAATCAACGTGTCGATTCTAGCCCTTTTTCTTTTTTTGTAGCAGATTTTTTCCTAACTAAGGGGCCTTTTTCTTCTATTTTTCAAGAAACATGAGTTTTGGCTTACTTCCCCAGAATTCGTTGAGCTTATCGAACTAACCTCTCATTGATGTATTGTTTCATCGAGATCCAAATCACAATGTCATTTTCTTGTTCCTGAATAGGCCTCTTCTACTTTTTGATTTTTAGGTTTATGCTCTACTCCGGGTAAAGATCCGCCCGAATTCTATTTGCACATATAGGACAAAGAATCTTAGTACCACTTTTCCTTTTTTCTTTTCAATTCGTTTTATTTTATGCCTTCCGCCCAATATTTGATGTATTCATCGTATTACTCCATTGTCTGGCAGTATGAGATCGCTCGTGTGGCATTAAGGAAATCATTTATGATACGGGGGTAATCATACATAGATTACCCGTTTGGTTTTTTCGAAACGGAGCCTGTATACTTCATTTTATTGGTCCAGGCCAACCATAAATTCTTATAAAAGATACCCCCTAGCAAATTGACCTAATTGCACTTCACGCTACGAATTATTGATGATTCAATCAATCTTTCTTGGGCGAAACGGAGGATATCTCGATCGGGGGAGAGGACGGGGAAATCCCATATGACCTAATATGTCTGACAAGTCGCACTATAGGTCGAGCCAACTTGCTTCTTCGTCTCCAGGAAGACGAAAGGGTATTTTTGGAACACCAACGGGCATCAAATTAAAGAAAGAGAGATTAAGTACCAGAAATCGCTTTGATGTGGAAACGTAAAACGCGCTTATTGTCTTCATAATATTGTTACCTTTTATCGGATTTTAGCCATAGATTGTAAGGTTCACGGGGGAAGAGGGAATGAATAAAGAAAAATTCTGACGAACGGATCGTTTGAATGATGAACAAGTATCTATGCATTCACTCATAAAAAACGAGACCAACCCCCATTGCATTGCGTATGGATACTTATTGGGTATAGAATAGGTCTGCTTTTCTTTGTTCCTACGAACAGAATTGTTCAATTATTACCAACATAACAGAATAAATATTCACCCTTGCTTCGGGATAATCCACTAAAAGGGCGAGGTCCATAGCATAGTCTTTTCCAATGCAATAAAGCTACATAGTGTCTATTTTTCTTTAAAAAAGGGGGTATTTCCATGGGTTTGCCTTGGTATCGTGTTCATACCGTCGTATTGAACGATCCCGGTCGGTTGCTTTCTGTCCATATAATGCATACAGCTCTAGTTTCTGGTTGGGCCGGTTCGATGGCTCTATACGAATTAGCTGTTTTTGATCCCTCTGACCCCGTTCTTGATCCAATGTGGAGACAAGGCATGTTCGTTATCCCCTTCATGACTCGTTTAGGAATAAACAATTCATGGGGTGGTTGGAGTATTACAGGAGGAACGATAACGAATCCGGGTATTTGGAGTTACGAGGGTGTGGCCGGGGCACATATTGTGTTTTCCGGCTTGTGCTTCTTAGCAGCTATCTGGCATTGGGTGTATTGGGACCTAGAAATATTTTGTGATGAACGTACAGGAAAACCCTCTTTGGATTTGCCTAAGATCTTTGGAATTCATTTATTTCTCTCGGGGGTGGCTTGCTTTGGGTTTGGCGCTTTTCATGTAACAGGCTTGTATGGCCCTGGAATATGGGTGTCCGATCCTTATGGCCTAACCGGAAAAGTACAATTCGTAAATCCAGCGTGGGGCGCGGAAGGTTTTGATCCTTTTGTTCCGGGAGGAATAGCCTCTCATCATATTGCAGCGGGGACATTGGGCATATTAGCGGGCCTATTCCATCTTAGTGTCCGCCCTCCCCAACGTCTATACAAAGGATTACGTATGGGCAATATTGAAACTGTACTTTCCAGCAGTATCGCCGCTGTCTTTTTTGCAGCTTTCGTTGTTGCTGGAACTATGTGGTATGGTTCAGCAACTACCCCCATTGAATTATTTGGTCCCACTCGTTATCAGTGGGATCAGGGATACTTCCAGCAAGAAATATATCGAAGGGTTAGCGCCGGGCTAGCCGAAAATCTGAGTTTGTCGGAAGCTTGGTCTAAAATTCCCGAAAAATTAGCCTTTTATGATTACATTGGTAATAATCCGGCGAAAGGGGGATTATTCAGAGCGGGCTCAATGGACAACGGAGATGGAATAGCCGTTGGATGGTTAGGACACCCCATCTTTAGAGATAAAGAAGGACACGAGCTTTTTGTACGTCGTATGCCTACTTTTTTTGAAACATTTCCAGTAGTTTTGGTAGACGGAGATGGAATTGTAAGAGCCGATGTGCCTTTTAGAAGGGCAGAGTCGAAGTATAGTGTCGAACAGGTAGGTGTAACTGTTGAGTTCTATGGTGGCGAACTCAATGGAGTCAGTTATAGCGATGCTGCTACTGTGAAAAAATATGCTAGACGTGCTCAATTGGGTGAAATTTTTGAATTAGACCGTGCTACTTTGAAATCCGATGGTGTTTTTCGTAGCAGTCCAAGGGGTTGGTTCACTTTTGGACATGCGACGTTTGCTTTGCTCTTCTTTTTCGGACACATTTGGCATGGCGCTAGAACTTTGTTCAGAGATGTTTTTGCTGGTATTGATCCGGATTTGGATGCTCAAGTGGAATTTGGGGCATTCCAAAAACTTGGAGATCCAACTACAAGGAGACAAGTAATCTGATACAACATTGCTCCGCTATCTTTCTTTTGCCCTTATTGGATTTTATTTATTTGATATACAGTATTGGAGAAATCTTGATTTTCATCATTGCCCTTTTTTGACTCTTGCCTTTTCTTTCTTCGGAAAATGATCCCAAACGAAATGAATAGGTGCGGAAGCTATAATTGTAAACCGGGATCAAATCTATGGAAGCATTGGTTTATACATTCCTGTTAGTCTCGACTTTAGGAATCCTTTTTTTCGCTATTTTTTTTCGAGAACCGCCTAAGGTTCCAACTAAAAAGACGAAATGATTTTTCATTATCTCGATTGAAGTAATGAGCCCCCCCCCCCCCCCCCCACCCAATATGGGAGGTTCATTGTTTTAACTAGTCCCCGTGTTCCTCGAATGGATCTCTTAGTTGTTGAGAGGGTTGCCCAAAAGCGGTATATAGGGCGTACCCGGTAAAGCTTACAAGTGAACCAGATATGAAGATGGCGACTAGGGTTGCTGTTTCCATTATTAGATAATTTCAATACCACGATGGATCTACGCTATGATACGATTATTTATTTAAAACGAAAAGTGTACAAAGTCAACAGACCTCAATCAATGCAATAGAATTTATGGCTACACAAACCGTTGAGGGTAGTTCTAGATCTGGTCCAAGACGAACTATTACAGGGGATTTATTGAAACCGTTGAATTCGGAATATGGTAAAGTGGCTCCTGGGTGGGGAACGACCCCCTTTATGGGGGTCGCAATGGCTCTATTTGCCATATTCCTATCTATTATTTTGGAAATTTATAATTCTTCGGTTTTACTGGATGGAATTTCCACGAGTTAGTTAGGTCCATAAGAACAATGAAGTCCTAGCTTTTGAATCAAAAAAGATTAGGACTAGGATTTCTAGATCATTCTGGCAGTTCGACCGTGGAATTCCGTCGTTTCGGTATTTCCGGAATATGAGTGTGTGACTTGTTATAATTGATCCTGTTGATAGTACAGAAAATAGGTCTGTCATCTCTATCGAGATGATTCTACGTCGGATATTCATACTAGTATCTGGAGCACGGAATACGTGGAATAGCTCAAGAAAGAAATATTTGAACTATGATTCATACCTATTATTCAGACCTCGCGACCGGACTCCAAAAAATTTTCAAACAAAGAGGTACTTCATAAATCGAACGGTTTTTCTTTTCTTCCCTTTCCTTCGGAATTCTTCTTATTTTGTCCAAAGGACAAATGTTTCTATGAATTTTTAGTCATTCTTTCCACCCACTTATTTAATGAATATTTCATAAGTGATGATCAAATGGTTCTTGCTCAGAGAACCCTTGGGTTTAGCTCGGAGGCTTTATTGAATCATCGTGGTTATAGTATGAATCTGAGGTTTCAATTGATTCATAGGGTCTCAACAAGAAAATTCCTATCAATAGTAAACAAAACATATATTATACTCATTACACACAAACAACAAATCAAAAAGAAAATAATAGGCGAGGAGAAGATTC